GTGTGCAATACTGTAATATTGTAAATATGCTCATTTTAAATTGAGATAAGAGTTCGGGGGTTTTTGTTGTTCAGAAGGGTTTGGAGATGTTAGTTTTCTTCCTATGTGGGGGGGGGGGGGGGAAACTATTTATCAAAAAAGGTCACTAGTGGCAGGTTTACGAGACCCCGGGGCACAATTGTTTATATGTTAGGGTGTTTGGAGGGGAAATAGCAGTGTTTATGTCCTTGATAAAGTCTAATGTAATTTTGGATTAAAGTCCTGATGCATTAACTATATATTTACGTAGAAATACATATTTCATATTGTTTAATCCTACCTTGATTTTATACGGATAATCACTGTGAAGTGTCAAGTGAAAGGATAAAAAGAGAAAAAAATACCAGTGACCCCTGTGGAAAGAACGCTCGGCATGGGGGTTGCTCCCGGGAATGGTTGTCAACATTAACTTATGTAAATTTCAATAAAGCTACTGAGGCTTATGATTATTCATGGCCCTGAAATAGGAACCAGATGCCGATAGTGTCCATTAATAGAAACCCCCACGAGTGCATGTCCTCGACCTCAATAACCATTATCACATACTTGTTCGTTATTGGTAGGTTCTTATTGGGCATCGTACAATAAGTTTTATCTGTATGGTGATACTTGGTTGTAATCACGGGATTTCAGTGTCTTGGTAGAAGTTTATAACTGATCGTATACCCGAGACTTAATTAAAATTGCAAAATATTTACAATTTTTAGTCATATATTTATGTCTAGAGCTACATCCAATGTTAAAAGTCCCATTAACATAATTGTTTTGAACTAAATGTATGTTAATTATACATACATATATGCATATACACCATAATACATATGAATTATAATGTGAATATAATACTGTAATATATGTTCAAGGAATAGTTTAATTTAAGAATTCTAGCTTTGGGAGTTAGCGGTAGGGGTTCGAATCCCCTTTCTTTGAGCAGTAGGGGGGACTTTAACCCCCGGCGTCCGGTTTACAAGACCGGCGCTCTGAAGCTGAGCTACTAATGCAAGATCATTCAAGGGCTTTATTCTCCAGTCAGCCAGCGAATGGTATAAGTACTAAGAATAGGAAGAAGTAGAGGAAAGAGGCGATTTGTCCGATGATAATGTAGGGGTGTTCGACAGGCATCCCCCCAATTCAAGTGAGAATAGCGACGTTTGCAATTAGTGTTCAGAATAAGAACTGGGTCATGGGTCGGAATGTCAGGCTTCGTTGCTTTGAGGTGTGGATTAGTGGAACAACTAAGAGGACAAGAATTGATGCTAGTAGGGCTAATACTCCCCCCAATTTATTGGGGATGGATCGGAGGATTGCATATGCAAATAGGAAATATCATTCGGGTTTAATATGTGGCGGGGTCACGAGGGGGTTGGCTGGGGTGAAGTTGTCTGGGTCCCCTAATAGGTTAGGAGAGAACAGTGCTAGGGAGGTGAGTGCAATTAAGAGGATAGCGAATCCTAGAAGGTCTTTGTAGGAGAAGTAAGGGTGAAATGGGATTTTGTCTGCGTCTGAGTTTAGGCCGAGGGGGTTATTTGCGCCTTGTTCGTGTAGGAAAAGTAAGTGGATGAGGCTTATAGCTGCAATGATAAAGGGCAGGAGGAAGTGGAATGCGAAAAAGCGAGTTAAGGTTGCATTGTCGACTGAGAAACCGCCTCAGATTCATTGGACAAGAGTGTTGCCAATGTAGGGGACTGCGGATAGAAGGTTAGTAATAACAGTGGCTCCTCAAAATGATATTTGGCCTCAAGGTAGGACGTAACCAACGAAAGCGGTTATTATTACTAATAGTAGAAGAACTACGCCGATGTTTCAAGCTTCTTTATTGAGGTAGGAGCCGTAGTATAGCCCTCGACCAATGTGGAAGTAAATGCAGATGAAAAAGAAGGATGCGCCGTTGGCGTGGAGGTTTCGGATTAGTCATCCGTAGTTTACATCTCGGCAGATGTGGGCAACGGAGGAGAAAGCTGTTGCAATGTCTGAAGTGTAGTGTATAGCTAAGAATAGTCCTGTGACAATTTGGGAAACTAAGCAAAGGCCAAGTAGAGAGCCGAAGTTTCATCATGCAGAGATGTTGGAGGGGGCTGGAAGGTCAACTAGTGCGTCGTTGGCGATTTTTAGGAGGGGGTGGGTCTTACGTAGACTTGCCATTAAGAGTTCTTGTAGTTAAATAATAACGGTGGTTTTTCAAGCCATTAGTCCTGGTTAGAATCCTGGCAGGAATTATGACTTATATGATGTCTTTATTTTCGTTGGGTTTAGTACTGGGTCTTGTTGCGGTAGCTTCTAATCCTTCTCCTTACTTTGCAGCTTTGGGGCTGGTTGTAGTAGCAGGTTTTGGGTGTGGGATTTTAGCGGGGCATGGAGGCTCTTTTTTGTCCTTGATTTTGTTTTTAATTTATTTGGGAGGGATATTGGTTGTGTTTGCTTATTCGGCGGCTCTTGCCGCCGAGCCTTATCCTGAGAGCTGGGGAAATCAGGCCGTTATTATATACATGTTTATATATATTCTGGGGGTAGTTTTAGTTACTTGTTTTTTGTGGGAGGGCTGGTATGAATTTTCTTGAGTATCAGCAGATGAGTTTAGTGAGTTTTCTGTGCTTCGGGGGGATATTGGGGGCGTTGCGTTGATGTATTCGTTAGGGGGTGGGTTGTTAGTTGTGGGTGCGTGGGTTCTTCTTCTTACTCTGTTTGTGGTGTTGGAGTTAACTCGGGGATTAAGCCGGGGGACTCTTCGGGCTGTTTAAAATAAAAGTATAAGAGTGGCGATGGCTAGGGTTAACAGGAAAGTAATGAGGTAGGTCTTGATTATCCCTCGTTGGATGTTGCTTACAGTTGAAATCAGGGGCGTATTTAAGGAAGTGACGGCTTTGGGACCGGTTTTTTCGAGTCAGGTTTGGTCAATTATTTGGGTGGCAATTGCCTGCCCTAGTGCTAGGTTTAGTTTAGGTGGGAGGCGGTGGATAATTGTTGGGAAGAACCCTAGTATGTTGGAGAAGTGATGGTAGGCTAGTTGGGGAATTGGTTTGAATTGTTTGCTTGTTAGGGATGCTAGTTCAAGGGCTATAATTAAGCCAAGGATGGAGACAGCTAGGGCGGCTAATTTAAGTAAGGGAGGCATAGACATGATGGGCGTTTTTAGGGGGAGGGTGTTTGAGATAATTACGAAGCCGGCAATAATGCTCCCTCCAACTAGCCGTTTTATGGGGTTAACTATTGCGGGGTCGTTTTCGTTGATGGGGGATAAAGAGTTGAATCGGGGGTGTCCTATTGATACAAAGAAGATGACTCGGAGGCTGTAAACAGCTGTAAAGGAGGTGGCTAAGAGGGTCAGGACAAGGGCTCAGGCGTTGAGGTGTGATGTGTTTAGGGCTTCGATGATAGCGTCTTTTGAGAAGAAGCCAGCTAAGAAAGGTGTGCCTGTGAGGGCTAGGCTACCAATAGTAAGGCAGGAGGATGTGAAGGGAGTTAGGCGATGTATTCCTCCTATTTTTCGGATATCTTGCTCGTCATTGAGGCTGTGGATAATTGAGCCGGAGCAGAGGAATAGTAACGCTTTGAAAAAGGCGTGGGTGGAGATGTGAATGAAGGCGAGTTGGGGCTGGTTTAGGCCGATGGAGACCATTATCAGGCCTAGTTGACTTGATGTGGAGAAAGCAACGATTTTTTTGATGTCATTTTGTGTAAGTGCACAGGTAGCGGTGAATAGTGTGGTTAGAGCTCCTAGGCATAGGCAGGTTGTTAGGGCTGTTTGGTTTTCTTGTAAAAGAGGGCTCATTCGGATTAGCAAGAAGATGCCGGCTACAACTATGGTGCTAGAATGTAATAGGGCAGAGACCGGTGTGGGGCCCTCTATAGCGGAGGGAAGTCACGGGTGTAGGCCGAATTGGGCCGATTTTCCGGTAGCGGCAAGGATAAGTCCCAGAAGGGGTAGGGTGAGGTCTAGGTCTTTTGCCGCTGCGAAAATTTGTTGTATTTCTCATGAATTGAGGTTTATTGCGATTCAGGCTATGGCAAAAATTAGACCAATATCTCCGACTCGGTTATATAGGACTGCTTGAAGGGCAGCAGTGTTTGCATCTGCTCGCCCGTATCATCAACCAATTAGGAGGAAGGATATGATGCCTACTCCTTCTCAGCCAATGAAGAGTTGGAAAAGGTTATTTGCTGTAACTAGAATAATTATAGCGATAAGGAAGATAAGGAGGTATTTAAAAAATCGGTTTATGAAAGGATCTGAATGTATATACCAGGATGCGAATTCGAGGATGGACCAGGTGACGTAAAGGGCAATTGGGGTGAAAGTAATGGAGTAGTAATCGAATTTAAAGCTAATATTAATATCAAAGGTTGTGGTGTTTATTCAGTTTCAGTTGGTAATAATTGTTTCTGCGCCTTCATTTAGGAACAGGCAAAGGGGCAGGAGGCTGACAAAGAAAGCTGCTTTGACGGCCCCTTTAACTTGGATGAGGGCTCAGTCGGCTTTTCGGGGGTTTGGGTTCAAGGTTGTAAGTACGGGGTACATTAATAATGTAAAGATGAGGATTAAGCTTGATGTTATGGTAAGTGGTGTAAAGTGCATAGCTGCTACTTGGATTTGCACCAAGAGTTTTTGGTTCCTAAGACCAACGGATGAGCTATTATCCTTTAGGAGCGTTCGAGTGAGCCTTGGGGTTCAACCAAGGTGGCGAAGATTAGCAGTCTTCGTTGCTGCGAGCCTCTCTCGGTGGGTAAGGGGATTTTAACCTCTGTTTTTAGAATCACAATCTAATGTTTTTGTTGAAACTATACCTACAGGCGGTTCAACCTCAGATTAGCTCAGGCTTTAGAATCAGGAGGAGGAGGGGGATGAGGTGAAGGGTAATTAGTAAATGTTCCCGTGAGTGGGAGGGGTCTAAAGCAATGATATGTGCTGGGAGCGGGCCTCGTTGGGTCATTAGGAATATATAGAGGGAGTAGGCTGCTGTAATTAGTGTACCAGCCCCTGTAAGGATAAAGGTTCATCAGGACCAGTTGAAGAGTGATGTGAAGATTATTAGTTCCCCCATGAGGTTTGGGAGAGGGGGAAGAGCCAAGTTAGCTAGGCTGGCAAGAAATCATCATGATGTTATTAGTGGGAGAGCTATTTGGAGGCCTCGAGCTAATAGTATGGTTCGGCTGTGTGTACGTTCGTAGTTAGTATTTGCGAGGCAAAAGAGGGCGGAGGAGGTTAAGCCGTGTGCGATTATTAGAATCAGAGCGCCTGTGAAGCCTCAGGCTGTTTGGATGAGAATGCCTCCTACTACTAAGCCCATGTGACTGACTGAAGAGTAAGCAATTAGTGATTTGAGGTCGGTTTGGCGCAAGCAGATTGAGCCCGTTATAATTACGCCTCATAGCGCTAGAATAATGAAGGGGTAACTTAGTTCTTTAGTAAGTGGTTCAAGAATAGTGAGTATTCGCATTATTCCGTAACCTCCGAGCTTTAGTAATACGGCGGCAAGTACTATAGAGCCTGCTACAGGGGCTTCGACGTGTGCTTTAGGGAGTCAGAGGTGGACGCCATAAAGTGGTATTTTAACTAGGAATGCTAGTAAGCAGCTGGCTCATCAAATTTTATCTGCATATGAGGTGAGGTACAGGGGGCTAGAGAATTGTAGAGTTAATAGTGACAGGGTTCCTGTAGTGTTTTGGAGAAGTAGGAGGGCAATGAGGAGGGGGAGGGATGCTGCTAGGGTGTAAAATAGGAAGTAGAATCCTGCGCTTAGTCGTTCTGTCTGGTTACCTCATCGAGTAATCAAAACTAAGGTTGGGAGGAGGGTGGCCTCAAATATGACATAAAATATAATGATTTCGGTAGCACCGAATGCCATAATCAGAAAGATTTGTAGGGTTGTTAGCAGCGTAATATACATTCGTTGACGGCCTACGGGCTCGGAGGCTAGATGATTTTGGCTAGCGAGGATTATGAGAGGAAGAAGTCAGCAAGTAAGGACCAACAGGGGGGTGGAGAGGGGGTCGGTTGCTAGGTAAGAATTGAGACAAGATCATCCTGTCTCTGAGAGGTTTTTTAGTCAGGAAAAGCTGGCTAATGCGATGATTAGGCTGTGTGCGAGGGTCAGGGTTCATAATCGTTTGGCAGGAGAGAGTCAAATTGTTGGGATTAGCATTAGGGTGGGGATGAGGATTTTTAACATTGTAAGAGGTTTAGGCTCTGTAGTCGATCAGTGCCGTGGGTACGAGCTGTCGCTACTAGGAGGGCTAAGCCTGCGCTAGCTTCACAGGCTGAAAACGCTAATAACAGTATGGGGGAGGGTGAGAAAGCTGTGGCGTCCAGCTGTAGTGTTCATAGGGATATGCCGATGAATAGGGATAGTATTATTCCTTCTAAACAGAGAAGGGCGGAAAGGAGATGGGTTCGGTGAAAGGCCAGGCCTGCGAGCCCTAGTACGAATGCTGACGAGAAAGTGAAGTGGGCGGGGGTCATTAGGTAGTTATGGACTTTAACCAGAAGTTTTTGAGCCGAAATCAAATGTTTTTCTTAAACTAACTGCCTATTCAGCCCATTCTAGCCCGCCTTGGAGTCATTCATAGGCCAAGCCTAGGGTTAAGAGGGCTAGGACAGCGGAGGCTCAAAGGAAGGTGAGAAGAGGGGATGTTAGTTGGTCTCCTCATGGGAGAGGTAGGAGAAGGGCAATTTCTAGGTCAAACAGAAGGAAAAGAATGGCGACAAGGAAAAACCGGATGGAAAATGGTAGGCGGGCTGTGCCTAGGGGGTCAAACCCGCACTCGTAAGGGGACAGTTTTTCGTGGTCGGGGGTTATTTGAGGGAGTCAGAAGGAGACGGTGGCCAGGATAACGGAAAGTGCAAGGGTAATAGAAATAATTGTTATGACTAAGTTCATTATCTTTCCTTGGGTTTTAACCAAGACCGGGTGATTGGAAGTCACTTATACTAACGTTAATACTAGAAAGATTATGATCCTCATCAGTAGATAGAGATGTATAGGAATAGTCAGACGACATCTACGAAGTGTCAATATCAGGCAGCTGCTTCGAATCCGAAGTGGTGCTCAGATGTGAAGTGGTATTGAACTTGGCGTAGGAGGCAGACAGCTAGGAAGGTAGAGCCGATGATGACGTGTAGGCCATGGAAGCCGGTTGCTACGAAGAAGGTGGAACCGTAAACCCCGTCAGCAATTGTGAATGGGGCTTCGTAATATTCTATTCCTTGTAGGAAGGTGAAGTAGAACCCTAGGAGAATTGTTAGGGAGAGGGATTGAATTGCTTGGCTTCGTTGGCCTTCTATGATGCTGTGATGGGCTCAAGTAACTGTAACCCCTGAGGCGAGGAGGACGGCTGTATTGAGAAGGGGCACTTCAAATGGGTCCAAGGTGGTGATGCCTGTGGGGGGTCAGCAGCCCCCTAGTTCAGGGGTGGGTGCAAGGCTTGAGTGGTAGAAGGCCCAGAAGAACCCTAGAAAAAAGAAGACTTCTGAGGTAATAAAGAGAATTATCCCATATCGAAGGCCTTTTTGGACGGGGGGTGTGTGGTGTCCTTGATATGTGCCTTCTCGTACGATGTCCCGTCATCATTGGAGTATTGTAAGGAGAAGAAGGACAATCCCGAGAGTTATAAGTGTTATAGTATGGTAGTGGAATCAAACTGCAAGACCTGAAGTTATCAACAGGGCAGCAACTGCACCTGTTAGAGGTCAAGGGCTGGGGTCAACTATATGATATGCGTGTGCTTGATGGGCCATTAGACGTTTTCTTGTAAGTACAGGCTCAGGAGTAATACGAACACATAGGCCTGGATTATTGCGACAGCAATTTCTAGAAGTGTCAGCATGAGTAGCAGAATTGCTGTCAGTATGGCCACGGTAGGTATTATGGGTAATAGGACAAAGACAGCTATTGAGACTAGTTGAATTAGAAGGTGGCCGGCAGTTAAATTGGCTGTAAGTCGAACTCCCAGGGCGACGGGTCGGATAAATAGGCTAATTGTTTCGATAACGATGAGGACGGGGATTAGAGGTGTGGGGGTTCCTTCTGGCAGAAGGTGACCTAGGGCTGCTGTTGGTTGGTTACGCATGCCAATAACTACGGTCGCTAATCATAGGGGTACGGCGAGGCCAAGGTTTAGGGACAGCTGTGTAGTAGGGGTAAAGGTGTAGGGGAGAAGGCCCAACATGTTTAGAGTAATAAGAAATACTATAAGAGAGGCCAAAAGAAGAGCTCATTTATGTCCTTCAACGTTTAGGGGTAAAAAGGTTTGTTGCGTAAACCGGGCGATGAATCAGCCTTGGAAGGTTAGTATTCGGTTATTTAGTCAACGAAGTGTGGGAGTTGGAAAGAGGGTTCAGGGGAGTACAAGAGAGAGGGCTAGCAGGGGGATACCTATATGTCAGGGGCTTATAAATTGGTCGAAGAGGCTTAGAGTCATGGTCAGGGTCAGTTTTCTGGTTGGGCGAAGTGAGGAATTTGGGCGGTTTGTTCACTTGGGTAGGTGTGTCCTATGACTTTTGTAGGGAGGAAATATAAAAATACTAATCAGGTAAAAATTAGGATGGCAAATCACGGGTTTGGATTAAGCTGGGGCATTTCACTAAGGGTGGTTGGGGGTCACCAGTCTCTAGCTTAAAAGGCTAGCGCTTAGTCCCTATTTAGCTTCTTAGTGATAGGTCTTGGAGGGTAATAGATAGTCAGTTTTCGAAGGATTCTAGGAGAACGGCTTCCACCACGATGGGCATGAAGCTGTGGTTTGCTCCGCAAATTTCAGAGCATTGTCCATAGAAGACTCCTGGGCGTGAAGTAATGAAGGCTGTTTGGTTCAGTCGGCCAGGGACTGCGTCTATTTTTACTCCTAGTGTAGGGACTGCTCAGGAGTGTAATACGTCTTCAGCGGAGACTAAGACTCGAACAGGAGATTCGACTGGGACGACTATTCGGTGATCTGTCTCTAAAAGACGAAATTGGCCGGGCATTAAATCTTGTGTTGGGATTATATATGAGTCGAATCCAAGTTCTTCGTAGTCAGTATATTCGTAGCTTCAATATCATTGGTGGCCTATAGCTTTTACTGTCAGGTGCGGGTCGTTGACTTCATCTATAATATAAAGAATACGTAAAGAGGGGAGGGCAATCATAATGAGAATAATTGCTGGGAGAACAGTTCAGATGATTTCAATCTCTTGGGAGTCTAAAATGTACTTGTCATAAACTTTGGTAGTAACCATGGCCACTATAATATAAAGTACAAATGTACTAATTAGGAAAACAATTATTAGGGCATGGTCGTGGAAATGAAGAAGCTCTTCTATGAGAGGTGAGGTTGCGTCTTGGAATCCTAGTTGTTGGGGATGTGCCATTATTATATAAGACACGCGGGGCTTTAACCCGCAATTTTGCCCTGACAAAGCAGTGTAATAGCTGTTTTACTAGAGTCTTATTAAAGAAAGTGGCAGAGCGGTTATGCGACTGGCTTGAAACCAGTCTATGGGGGTTCAACTCCTCCCTTTCTCGAATTAATTGCGTTGGACTTTAACGAATGCAGGCTCTTCAAATGTGTGGTAGGGAGGAGGGCAGCCGTGAAGTCATTCTACGTTGGTTATTGTGTGTTCTACCACTGTAACTTCTCGTTTAGAGGCAAAGGCTTCTCAGATGATATACATAAATAGGGAGACTGCTAGTAATGAAACTAGAGAGCCTATAGAGGATACAGAGTTTCATAGTGTATAGGCATCAGGGTAGTCAGAGTATCGTCGGGGCATTCCAGCTAGGCCAAGGAAGTGTTGGGGGAAGAAGGTTAAGTTTACTCCTGCAAATATCACCCCGAAGTGGATTTTTGTTCAGGTTTCGTGAAGTGTATAGCCAGTAAATAGGGGGAATCAGTGGACGAAGCCGGCAATGATAGCGAATACGGCCCCTATTGACAATACGTAGTGGAAGTGGGCTACTACGTAATATGTGTCATGAAGGACAATATCTAGAGAGGAATTGGCCAGAATAATACCTGTTAGTCCTCCTACCGTGAAAAGGAAGATAAAGCCGAGGGCTCAGAGAAGTGGGGCTTCCCATTTAATATCGGCTCCATGGAGGGTTGCTAGTCAGCTAAAGACTTTAACGCCAGTAGGAATCGCAATGATTATTGTGGCAGATGTGAAGTAGGCACGTGTGTCTACGTCTATTCCGACTGTAAACATGTGGTGTGCTCATACAATGAATCCTAAAAGGCCGATTGCCATCATAGCCCATACTATTCCTATGTAGCCAAAGGGTTCTTTTTTGCCGCTGTAGTAGGCGACAATGTGGGAGATTATCCCGAACCCTGGGAGAATAAGAATATATACCTCTGGGTGGCCAAAGAATCAGAATAAGTGTTGGTAGAGAATTGGGTCTCCTCCCCCTGCGGGGTCAAAGAAGGTAGTGTTCAGGTTCCGGTCTGTTAAGAGTATTGTAATACCCGCAGCGAGGACTGGAAGGGAAAGAAGTAGTAGTACTGCAGTGATTAATACTGCTCAGACAAATAGGGGTGTCTGATACTGGGAGATGGCAGGGGGTTTCATGTTGATGATGGTTGTGATAAAGTTAATAGCCCCTAGAATTGAGGAAACCCCGGCTAAATGAAGGGAGAAGATGGTTAAATCTACTGATGCACCTGCATGCGCTAGATTGCCGGCTAGGGGAGGATAGACTGTTCATCCAGTCCCAGCCCCGGCCTCAACTCCGGCGGATGCTAGGAGAAGGAGAAGGGAGGGAGGAAGAAGTCAAAAGCTTATGTTGTTTATTCGGGGGAATGCCATGTCGGGGGCCCCGATTATTAGGGGAATTAGCCAGTTTCCAAATCCCCCAATTATAGCGGGCATGACCATAAAAAAAATTATTACAAATGCATGTGCTGTGACGATAACATTGTAGATTTGGTCATCCCCAAGGAGGCTGCCTGGTTGATTTAATTCTGCTCGAATTAGCAGGCTTAAAGCTGTCCCCACTATTCCAGCTCAAGCACCGAATAGTAAATAGAGGGTGCCGATGTCTTTATGATTGGTCGAAAAAAGTCAGCGTGTAATTGCCACAGGTAAGATGGCTGAGCTTTAAGCGGTGGATTGTAGCCCCATGTACAGAGGTTTGAGTCCTCTTCTTACCAAGCTCCGAGGTGTATTAGACATATCAGATTGCAAATCTGAAGAAGCAGACTAATCGTCTGCCGGGGCTTTCCCCCGCCTTCGAAGTGTTTGATAAGGCGGGGGAAAGGTAGATGGATGCTCGCTGGCTTGGGCACTTAGCTGTTAACTAAGAGTTTGCAGGATCGAGGCCTGCCTATCTAGTAAGGCTTTAGCTTAATTAAAGTGTCTGTTTTGCATGCAGGAGATGTGGGGTAATATCCCGCAAGTCTTACAGCGACTGGAGGGTTTTCACCTCCGCTGAGGGCTTTGAAGGCTCTTGGTCTAGGTAGTTTAACCTAAGTCACTTTAAACTGAGGGGTTTGTGGTTTGCATTAGTAGGTGAATAGTGCGAGTAGGGCAGGGGTAAGGGGTAAGAGGGCAACAGCTAGTGCAGTGCTGATAGAGAGGGGTAGGGTGAGTCGTAACGATGAGAGTCGTCAGGGGGCTGTGCTGGTTATTGTATTGGGGGCGAGGGTAAGTGCTGTTGCTACGGATAGTCGTACGTAGAAGAATGCGCTAAGGAGGGTGCCTAAAATGGCTAATGCTGCTGTTGGAGCTAGGCCTTGTTTGGTGAGTTCTTTTAGGATGAGCAGTTTTGCTAGGAAGCCAGTTAGCGGGGGGAGGCTGGCTAAGGATAGCAGGAGGAAGGGCAGCAGAGTAGTGAGGATGGGGTTTTTTGCTCCGAGGGCAAAGAGTGACTTTACGGAGGTGACGCTTTGGAGGTTAAAGAGAGTGAAAGTAGCATAGGTTACAATGATGTAAAGTAGGAGGGCAAGTAGGGCCAGGGGGCGGGAGTATTGTAATACTAGGACTATTCAGCCTAAATGGGCAATTGAGGAGTAGCCTAGTACTTTTCGCAGTTGGGTCTGGTTAAGCCCTCCTCAGCCCCCAATGAAGATTGAAGCGATGCCTAGGGTAATGAGGAGAAGGGAGTTGGGGGTTTGAATTTGGGTAAGAATGGCAAAGGGGGCTAATTTTTGTCAGGTAGCTATAATAATGCCTGTGTTCAATCCTAGTCCTTGGAGGACTTCGGGCTGTCAGGAGTGGAGTGGGGCAATTCCGATTTTGAGGGCTAAGGCTAGAGTGGCTATAGTGAGGGGTAATGGGTGGCTTGTCTGTTGAATGTCTCAGTGCCCAGAGATTCAGGCGTTGGTAGTGCTTGCAAATAGAAGTACGGCGGCCGCTGTTGCTTGGATGAGAAAGTATTTGGTAGCGGCTTCAACAGCTCGGGGGTGATGATGTTGGGCTATAAGAGGTAGGATAGCGAGGGTGCTGATTTCTAAGCCTATTCAGGCTAGGAGTCAGTGGGAGCTCACAAATGTGAGGGAGGTGCCGATACCGAGTGCAAAGAGTAAAATGGTGAGCGTAATAACGGTCATTAGCAGAAGAAGGACTTTAACCAACATGTTCGGGGTATGGGCCCGAAAGCTTTAATTAGCTGATTCTACTAGGAAGTGGTGTAGTGGAAGCACTGGGAGTTTTGATCTCCCCAGGTAGGGTTCGAATCCCTTCTTTCTAAGGAGTTGGAGGGAATTTAACCCTCATGATTCACTCTATCAAAGTGGCCCTTTATTTCAGGCACAACTCCTGGGTTTACATTTGAGGGGGTAATCCTGCAAATGCGATGGGGACTGCTAGGTGTCACACAACTAGAGCTAAGGTTAAGGGGAGGAAGTTTTTTCAGATAAGATGCATGAGTTGGTCATATCGAAATCGAGGGTAGGAGGCTCGAACTCATAAAAACACGACTGAGAGGAGGGTTGCTTTAATTATGAGGTTGGTCGTTGTAAATATAGGGAAAGAGGGGAAATAGGTGGCTCCTAGGAAGAGGGTAGCGGACAAGGTGTTTATGAGAAGGATGTTGGAGTATTCTGCTAAGAAGAATAATGCGAAGGGCCCCCCAGCATACTCTACGTTGAAACCCGAGACTAGTTCTGATTCACCTTCTGTTAGGTCGAAGGGGGCTCGGTTGGTTTCTGCTAGCGTTGAGATATATCATATGGCTGCTAAGGGTCATGCTGGCATGATTAGCCATACGCTTTCTTGGGCGACGCTAAAGGTTTGTAGTGTAAAGCCTCCAGTGAAGATGATCGCGTTTAGGAGGATTAATCCTAGGCTAACTTCGTATGAAATGGTCTGGGCTACGGCTCGCAAGGCCCCAATGAGGGCGTATTTTGAATTTGAAGCCCATCCTGACCCTAGAATGGAATAGACTGCGAGGCTAGACAGTGCGAGAATAAATAGGACGCCTAGGTTGAGGTCAATTACTGGATGTGGTATGGGTATGGGTGCTCATAGGGTGAGAGCTAATGTGAGGGCTATGATGGGTGTGATTAAGAATAGGAAGGGGGAGGAGGTTAGAGGTCGGATAGGTTCCTTGATGAAGAGTTTGATGCCGTCGGCAATAGGTTGGAGAAGTCCGTAGGGCCCTACAATGTTTGGGCCTTTTCGAAATTGTATGTACCCTAGAACTTTTCGTTCTAGTAAGGTGAGGAAGGCAACGGCTAGGAGGACTGGGACGATGAAAGCTAGTGGGTTGATGATGTGGGTTACTAGTGTCGAGAACATAGTAAAGGAGAGGATTTGAACCTCTGTATAAAGAGCTTAAATCTTTTGCAATAAGCCGTGCTCTGCCACCTTAACATGCCATTTTCTGGGGCGAGAGAGAATACATGTCCCTTTGCCTATTTGAGTTGTAATCATTAGGTGAGGGCGGAGGCGTACTTTAGGCATGGGCCCCATCTTCTCGGTCCTTTCGTACTAGAGAAAGTCATTTCATAGATAGAAACTGACCTGGATTACTCCGGTCTGAACTCAGATCACGTAGGACTTTAATCGTTGAACAAACGAACCCTTAATAGCGGCTGCACCATTAGGATGTCCTGATCCAACATCGAGGTCGTAAACCCCCTTGTCGATATGGGCTCTAAAAGGGGATTGCGCTGTTATCCCTGGGGTAACTCGGTCCGTTGATCGGCGTTGCCGGATCTTGTTAGTCAGAAGTTCTGTTTATTAGAGCGGGGGCTCTTAGTTTTAGGAGGTGTTCCCATTCCACATGGGGGTTTTTCATTTCCCCGCGGTCGCCCCAACCAAAGGCATTAGGGCAGGTGATAAGTTGTTTTAATCATTAGTTTGGGGTACTTAACATAGTCTGCCTTGGTGCCTAAAGCTCCACAGGGTCTTCTCGTCTTATGTGCGTATCCCCGCTTCTGCACGGGGAGATCAATTTCATTGACTTGAAAGAAGAGACAGTTAAGCCCTCGTTATGCCATTCATACGGGTCTCCATTTAAAAGACAAGTGATTGCGCTACCTTTGCACGGTCAAAATACCGCGGCCGTTAAACATATAGTCACAGGGCAGGCGGGACCTCTTATTTATTAATTTTGCAAGAGGCGATGTTTTTGGTAAACAGGCGAGGCTTGATGTGTTTGCCGAGTTCCTTTTCTTTCTTTTAGTCTTTCCTTGAAAGCACACCAGTGTAGGGTTAACGGTTAGGTTTGTTGGACGGTTTTCTGGTTGTTTAATTTGGTTGTCCGTTGCCCTCTTTGTTTGGGACCGTTAAGGTTCGGCGGGGTGTCCGTTCCGATTTACACTTGTGCGGGGAGAGAGTCTGTAATACTCTCTTATTACTCATACTAGCATGATCTCTTCCATGATTGCATGGAATGGCCTGATAAGATTAGGGGGTTGAGATTAGGTTATCAGAATAGGGGGTAAAAATACATGTCTGAGCTTTAACGCTTTCTGTAGGGGTGGCTGCTTTTAGGCCCACCAAGACATTGTTCCTTATCTTAATTATGATCTTTTCCCTCCTGGAAAAGTTGTGTCTTATATTAAAGGGGCTGTACCCCCTTTGATTAACTCTCCGGGTTTCTTTCAAGTGTCTAAAGGTTAAGGTTAGATGTGAGGGGAGAAGCCGGGAGGCTGAACTTCTATCCAGTTCTCAGGCAACCAGCTATAACTAAGTTCGATAGGTCTGTCACCACTACTCGAAGCTTTTCCCACTCTTTTGCCACAGAGACGGGTTCGCCCTATTACTAGGCTATCTTGGAGTAGCTCACTTAGTTTCGGGGAGGCAAACTAAAGTGCTCTTTGCTTGAATTTTACTAGCTAATTCATGATGCAAAAGGTACGAGTTAAAATCTCTGCTTTTTTATGCTTAACTGGGTTGTTTCATTTCTCTTTCAGCTTTCCCTTGCGGTACTTTTTCTATAGCTCCATGGTTCCTTTTCTATCGCCTATACTAAGGGGGAAAAATGGTTTGTTAATTAATTAATTAATTTGTTCGGGGTTATAAATAGTGGTTTGTTGCTTTTGGGTGGGTGGGCTAGCTTTTTGGCGTCAGGGTAATCCGATTTGCACGGATGACTTCTCAGTGTAAGGGAGATGCTTTTCTATCTTAGCCATACTCTGGTATATTTGTTCCAAGTACACCTTCCGGTACACTTACCATGTTACGACTTGCCTCCCCTTTACAGTTGTAGGGTTTTAGTTACTTAAAGAATCTTAGCTCGGGGAGAGTGACGGGCGGTGTGTGCGCGCTTCAGAGCCGGTTTCAGCGGGACACTCTACTTCCTGCTTACTGCTAAATCCTCCTTCAGACATGCGTTTCAGTATGTCGTCCGTATACCCTAATATTAGGGAATGTAGCCCATTTCTTCCCCTTCCATACGCTACACCTCGACCTGACGTTTTGGGCTATGCCGATTGTGCTTACTGTTTGACCTTCACAGGGTAAACTGACGACGGTGGTATATAGGCGGGATAGAACAAGGAAGGGTGAGGTTGAACGGGGATTATCGGTTCTAGAACAGGCTCCTCTAGGTGGGTTTAAAGCACCGCCAAGTCCTTTGGGTTTTAAGCTGATGCTCGTAGTTCCCGGGCGGACAGTAGGGTATGTGAACTGTCTATGTTTACGGCTAGGCATAGTGGGGTATCTAATCCCAGTTTGTGTCCTAGCTTTCGTGGGCTCAGATATTATAAAGCTACTTTCGTGATTGGGCTTCCTACCTCCGTGAACGTATAACAGTGGGGGTGGTGTTTGGCTTTAGTATTTGAGTTATCTTAACCACGCTTTACGCCGATGTCTAACAACTTGGGCCTCTCGTATAACCGCGGTGGCTGGCACGAGTTTTACCGGCCCTCTTAGCTTTGACTAAGTCAAGTTTTCACTTATGGCTTAATATTTATCACTGCTGAATTCCCTTGGGGGTGTGGCTAAGCAAGGCGTCGTGGGCTATAAGTAGGATGTGCCTGATACCAGCTCCTTGTTCCCGGGCAGGGAACTGTGGGGCATTCTCACGGGAGTGCGGATACTTGCATGTGTAAGTTAAGCTAGAGTTGTTGGAAAGGCCAGGACCAAACCTTTGTGCCCGCGGGGCTTTCTAGGGCCCATCTTAACATCTTCAGTGTTATGCTTTAATTAAGCTACACTAGC